TTCGCGGTCGAACTGCCGGAAGTGCCTATAAATCCTAGTCCTACCTAAGTGATGAATTTTGGATCGAAAAGCGAGGACTTCATGATTTTGATGGACCTAGTTCATTGAAATTCCATCCAATACAACGGAAGAGTTATAAATTTCCAAAATAATAGATAGGAATACTGCGAATAAAGCCATTGCGACACCCATCAAAGGGGTAGTTCCCCATCCAGGAGCTACTTTACCATATTCCGAATTCAAGGGTTTCAATAAACCCCCTAGACCTGTTTTTCTTGGTCTTGGACCAGATCGAGAATTGCCCTCAAAGGTTTGTGTAGCCATAAATCCTATTGCATTGGTTGAGATCTGTTGACTTTGTATACCATTACACTGTAAATAAATCATCTTATCATAGATCCGTTGTGATCTTGAAATTATAAAATAATGGAAACAGCAACCCTAGTCGCCATCTTTATATCTGGTTTACTTGTCAGTTTTACCGGGTACGCCTTATATACCGCTTTTGGGCAACCCTCTCAACAACTAAGAGATCCATTCGAGGAACACGGGGACTAGTTGAAGTAAAGTAAAGAGCCTCCCTTGTTTCGTGGGAGGCTCTTTACTTTGACTTCAATTGAGTATAATCAAACATTATTTTGCCCTTTTAGTCGGAACCTTAGGTGGTTCTCGAAAAAAGATAGCGAAAAAAATGATTCCTAGAGTCGACACTAAGAGGAATGTATAAACCAATGCTTCCATAAATTTGATCGTGGTTTACAATTATAGCTTCCACACCTGTTCATTTGGTTTGGGATTATCTCCCAGATAAAGATAAGAGTCAAATAAAAATCAGCAATTCAACTCAAGATTTCTCTCGTAACCTATAGAAAAACCAAATCACAAAAATACAATACAGGTGAAAGATACCAGATCAATCTTGTATCAGACTACCTGTCTCCTTGTAGTTGGATCTCCAAGTTTTTGGAACGCCCCAAATTCCACTTGAGCATCCAAATCCGGGTCAATACCAGCAAAAACATCTCTGAATAAGGTTCTAGCTCCATGCCAAATATGTCCGAAAAAGAAGAGCAAAGCAAAGGAAGCATGCCCAAAAGTGAACCAACCCCTCGGACTGCTACGAAAAACACCGTCGGATTTCAAAGTAGCACGATCTAATTCAAAAATTTCACCTAATTGAGCGCGTCTAGCATATTTTTTCACAGTTGCAGGATCACTATAACTGACTCCATTGAGTTCGCCGCCGAAGAACTCAACGGTGACTCCTACTTGTTCGACACTATACTTAGATTCTGCCCTTCTAAAAGGCACATCGGCTCTCACAATTCCGTCTCCATCTACCAAAACCACTGGAAATGTTTCAAAAAAAGTAGGCATACGACGTACAAAAAGTTCACGCCCCTCTTTATCTCTAAAGATAGGGTGTCCTAACCACCCAACAGCTATTCCATCCCCACTGTCCATTGAGCCCGCTCTAAATAATCCCCCTTTTGCTGGATTATTGCCAATGTAATCATAAAAAGATAATTTTTCGGGAATTTTAGACCAAGCTTCGGAGAAACTCTGATTTTCCACTAGTCCGGCACCAACCCTTCGATATATTTCTTGTTGGAAGTATCCCTGATCCCATTGATAACGAGTGGGGCCGAATAATTCGATGGGAGTAGTTGCTGAACCATACCACATAGTTCCAGCAACTACAAAAGCTGCAAAAAAGACAGCAGCAATACTACTGGAAAGAACGGTTTCAATATTACCCATACGTAATCCTTTGTATAGGCGTTGGGGCGGACGGACACTAAGATGAAATAGGCCCGCTAATATGCCCAATGTCCCCGCTGCAATATGATGAGAGGCTATACCTCCCGAAACAAAAGGGTCAAAACCCTCTACGCCCCAGGCAGGACTTACAGATTGTACTTTTCCTGTTAGTCCATAAGGATCGGACACCCATATTCCAGGACCATACAAGCCTGTTACATGAAATGCACCAAACCCAAAACAAGCTAAGCCTGAAAGAAATAAATGAATTCCAAAAATCTTGGGCAAATCCAAAGAGGGTTTTCCCGTACGTTCATCACGAAATATTTCTAGATCCCAATACACCCAATGCCAGATGGCTGCCAAGAAGCACAAGCCGGAAAACACAATATGTGCCCCGGCCACACCCTCATAACTCCAAATACCCGGATTTGTTACAGTCCCCCCTGTGATATTCCAACCGCCCCATGAATTGGTTATTCCTAAACGAGTCATGAAGGGTATAACAAACATACCCTGTCTCCACATTGGATCAAGAACGGGGTCAGAGGGGTCAAAAACTGCTAATTCGTATAGAGCCATTGAACCCGCCCACCCAGAAACGAGAGCTGTATGCATTATATGAACAGCAAGCAACCGGCCGGGATCATTCAATACGACGGTATGAACACGATACCAAGGTAAACCCATGAAAATACCCCCTTCGAAGAAAAATAGATACTATGTAACTTTATCGCATTGGAAAAGACTATGCTATAGACTTCCGCCTTTCAGTTCAGTGGATTATTTCGAATGAAGGGCTCCTAGTTCTTTTTTGTTGGTAATAGGTAATAATGGAACAATTCTGTTAGTCTGTTAGTAAGAACAAAGAAAAGCAGATCTATTCTATACCCGATAAGTACCAATACGCAATGGGGCATTTTCTATGAATATGAACATATGAACAAATGCATAGAAATTTATTTAGCGTTCGAAGAACCCGACCCCTTCATAAGATTTTTCCCTTATTCATTTCATCTTCCTAGATGAACTTTTTCATATTTTGAAAACAATAAAAAAAATCATTTTGACATTTCCACATAAAAGTAAAATCTTATACTTGACTCTTTTCTCTCTCATTTATGCCTGTTGGTGTTCCAAAAGTTCCTTTTGAGTTTTTTGAGGGTGAGGATATTGACGAAGAAAAAAAAAGGGGGGCTAAGCCTCAGACTAGGAAGCCGGCTTGTTATCCTATTCATTTGATTAACGATTCGCCTCGGGATAGGGCTAACAATTATCCTGGGGATAACGATAACTATAGCGATGATGATCCGTTTAACAATTATCCTGGGGATAATGATAACTATAGTGATGATGATCCGTTTATTAACATTAACAATTATCCTCGGAAAAACGATAACAATAGTGATGATGATCCGACTAGCCCTTGGATTGATTTTAGTAAGTTCCCTACTAAAGATGAGAAAACAAAGGAAAAGCAACCAAAGCTGGAGTGGATTGACCTATAGTGCGACTTGTCAGACATATTGGGCCATATGGGATTTCCCCGTTCTCTCCTCCGATCGAGATACCTCTGCTTCGCCAAAAAAATTGATGAAACTATCAAGAATTTGGAGCGTGAAGTGCAATTAGATCCATTCTTTGAGGGATCAATATTCATAGTATCAATTAGAAATAGAAGAGAATTTATGGTTGGCTTGGTTGAACCAATAAAATGAAGTATCCAGGCTCCGTTCAGAAAATACTCACTTGGTAATATGGACATGAAATGAATAAAAAAAAAGTCGTATCAAAAAGAAATGGTATTGGGAGCATTTGTACTATATATATAAATAAAAATCGGTTGGACCCTTACCCGGAGTAGAGCATAAACCTAAAAAAATAGAAGAGGCCCATTCAGGAACAAGAAAATAACAGAGTCCTAATTTGGAAATGAAACAATACATCAATGAGAGGGTAATTCGAGATAAGTTTATAGGGGGTAGAAAAAAAAAAAGCCCTTCTATAAAATAAAATAGAAAAAGGCCAACATATTGATTTTTTTTTTGCAATTTTTTGAACCGTATGCATTCAAAGGTGCGTGTACGGTTCCTAAAGGATAGCATTTTGTCCTAATCACCCGACTTCATCGAGAAAGATTAATTTTTTTAGGAAAACCTATTAATAAAGAGAGCGGTAACCTCGTTGCGGGTCTCATAGCATATCTCAGTACGAACGATAGTACCAGGGATATTTTTTTGTATATAAACTCGCCGGGCGGGTTAATGCGACAAGGAATGGCTATTTATGATTTGATGCATGCGTCGCCCGTAGATGTATACACGGTATGCATGGGAAAAGCCTGTGGAATGGCTTGTTTCATTCTATTCGGAGGAGCACCTACCAAACGCATAGCATTCCCTCACGCTTGGCGCCAATGATTTTTTATTTGTATTTGATAGAAAAAAGAAGACTATGCCTTCGCCATATGAAATATGAAAAAGATTATTGAGTAAAAATAGCATGGCACGTCGAGTTCGGTATGAGTAAACAAACTATTATTGTTTTTGATAACATGAGATTTTGTATCGGGAGAGTAGTATGAGACAAAATAGATTTCCGATTTTTTCTTATCTATCGGGAGTTTATTTCAGCGTCACAATTTTTTGTTTTAGCGCCAGAATTCTTTTTCCACTTCACTTCTCCTATTTATATTATCAAAGTCAAAGAGTACTAAAAAAAAAAAAAAGAAACTTTGGGATTGCTGAATCACAGACGAGAAAACTTCTAAATTCCATATAGAAATAGAAAGCAACGGAACCATCATAGTATTTTTGAATTCTACCGAAAGGAAGGGTGGTAAATGGATCACTTAATGATCTAGATCTGATAGATCCTATTTTTTTTTTTCTCTTTTTCGCGCTGGAAGGGACGAAAGGTAAATTCCATTGGATAGCCGTATGCAATACAGAATAAATGCCTGTACGGTTGTTCAATTTTCTCTATTCTTTTTATCTCTTTCCTTCGCCCGAGGGTGCAAGATATGATATAAAGTAGAGGAATTCTTCATTTTTTTATATCATCAGGGTAATGATGCGCCAACCTCGCGGTAAGTTTTCAAAAATCCGCAAAAGACACCCTTTAAAAGAAATAGAAGTGTTGTTTTACTTACGCAACCAGATGGAAGAGGCTTATGCACGACATACGCACAAAACCCGGCAGGTTATACACGACGACATCCAAAGAATGGCTTATATGTCAGCAGAAGAAGCCCAAGCTCATGGAATTATTGATATTATAGGAGACGACACCCTCGGGAAGTATGACGAGTATGACGAAGAAAACTAAAAACACAACAAAAACTGGCCCTAGAGATAAGGATCTGCAGCGGAAACGCGGGTAAATCCTTTATTCTGCTTCAAATCAACGTTCAAAATGGCTTTCTTTTTTTTTTTTTTGCTAATTCCATTTTTGAACGTTGATAAGATAAGATCCTTCTATTTTGCAGCACCTTAATATGGCCTTGATAAGATAAGATCCTTCTATTTCGCAGCACCTTAATATGGCCTTAATATGGCATAGACTTACTAATTACTAATTCCGTTTTAGATTTTCTATTTTAGGAGGTTTATGTTGTATTTTTCTCTTTTCTATTTATTCTTAATATATTTTTTAAGAATTAGAAAAAGAATAGGATTTTCTATTTCTGTTTTCTTTTTCTATTTATTCAAAATATTTTTAAGAATAATAAAGAAGAAAAAAAAAAAGGGTTACCCGCCTTTTACATAAGAAGCTACTCTGTGGTAAAACTTTCGAGTAGAGAGAAACTTATGCACGAATGAATTCTCAAAATTTCATATATAATATAGAATTCTATTATTTACCATTTTTTTACTTTGAAACCAAAAGAGGTCAACATGATAAACATGACCGCTCGATGCCAAAAGAAACTCCTTTTGGCAAAACTTCCAAGCATCCGCATAGTTATGCGGGAGGTTCATATTTTTTGTAATTACATAAACAAAGAATTCAGTCCTGTTCTGGAAAGGGCTATCCAGTCTTTTTTTGCTTGGGCCTTATCCCAATTCCTCCAATGGAGAACCTGGATAATCCCCAGAGCTGCGAAGGTCATAAATATTATTTTGACCTCGCGCATTTTTTGGATCATAATTCTTGTGTTTTTTGTTGTTTGGGTTTTAGATCTTATTGGCAAAAAGTGCACTCAAGATGACCTTGTAAAGAGAATCGAAAACGAATACCAAAACCAAAAGAAGATTGAATGGAAGTGGGTCTAATACATTTCTTTTTGAGTTTTTTTTTTATTTGAAACCCTACTGCATTTAGAACTCTATATGCACTAGGGCTTCAAATGGATCAGATCCGCAGATGTCTGAAGCAGAAAGGAAAGTACATCTTTTCTTTTTTTACCGCGTTAAACGTTAAAAGAAAAATAAGGTAAATAACCCTCTGGTTAGGATCTATCTAAACCAGCCCCCTTTTTTGTATTGTATACAATTCAAGATGCCAACTATTAAACAACTTATTAGAAACACAAGACAGCCAATCAAAAATGTCACAAAATCCCCCGCTCTTCGGGGATGTCCTCAGCGTCGAGGAACATGTATTAGGGTGTATGTGCGACTCGTTCAGATCATGAGCTGGAACAAAAAAAAAGAAGCATTTTCCCAGTCTCAATGACCAGTACCAATCAATAGGATGGAATTCTTCCAGTCATTATCTAAAAAAAGAAAACCCCCGTTGTGTTGTGTATAAAATTTATGGTTTCCATTGGTGCAAATCCAATCACCTTAATTGGAAATGAAAAGCAATTCCCCTTTGGTAGCAAATGTATCCATTAAGCGGGGGATTGAGTAGTTAAGAAGCATAAATAAAGCGCTCTCACTCTTGCAAGAACGGATGAACAGGGTCAGCAACCTAGCCAACTTTCATAATGAAATGCCGTTACTATATGGGTAGATCTCATTGTGAAAAGATCTATTATTGGACAATTCATGGGTAGAGTCAAAGAATGTGAACTGTACAAGTTACTAATAGCATTGATTAAATCGGGAAGGGGGCTCCGGCGTATAGAGAGGACCTCACCGTTTACGAAGTAACCATAGAAACGAAGGAACCCACGATTTATTTATCCCTTTCCCTTTACTATCGAACTATCGAATTTCTACTTTAAATAACTACTCAATTGAAATTGTAGTATTTCTTTTTTCATACCTAGTCTCGATACAATTTCTTATTTCAGGTGAAATGCTCGTAAAAAAATCGTGGTTGGGAAGGTCATAGTAGCAAAAGCCATTGGAATTTTTATTTTATACATCGGACGAATCCGTTTTGTTATTAATGGACGAGGGGGAAATGACTGAAAGAAAAGAAATCAATTAGTTATTCAGCACATCAAAGTTTCAGTTGATTCAATGACCAGAACTATACGAGGTTATATAGCACGGAGACGTAGAAAAAAATCTCGTGTCTTTGCATCAAATAATCGGGGGGCTCATTCAAGACTTACTCGAAGTATTATACAACAAACCATAAGAGCTTTGGCATCTTCTCATCGGGATAGGGGCAGACAAAAGAGAAATTTTCGTCGTTTATGGATCACTCGGATAAATGCAGTAATTCGGGAGATTTGGGTATCCTATAGTTATAGTCGATTAATAAATGATCTGTACAAGAGGCAATTGCTTCTTAATCGTAAAATACTTGCACAAATAGCTATATCAAATACAAATTGTCTTTACATGATTGCCAAGGAGATCAGTAACTAAGGTAAGGTAAGAGGGTTGGAAGCAATCGACCGGAATGATTGAAACGTAAACGGAGATCCCCGGAGAATGGGCTCCGGGAAGGTTATAGTAAAAATGAATCTGATTATGATAAATTAGTAAAAAAAAGTATTTCTTTTTTCTTATAATTTTTTTACGATTTTACGATGTGTCAATTCAATCTGAATTCTCTAATTTTTCAAACAAAATATCAACCCCTGGTTGGGATTCGAATTGGATGGAATTTAGGTTCAATCAATTGAGAAATTGTCCTTTTTCTTTTTGGTTCGAGGACCTCTCGTTCTATTTTTTCTAGGAATAGGCTTGTTTTTATCAAATTTTTTCTTATAGTTAATAAAAGGTAACGAGGATAAAATACGAGCTTGTTTTATGGAAGTAGTTATTAATCGTTGTTGTTTCAAAGTCACTCTATTCACTCGTCTAGATAATATTTTTCCTTGATCACTAATAAATCGAGTAATTAAACTCAGATTTCTATAATCAATTCGATCCCCTGATCCAATTGGGGGCAAACGCCTACGAAAAGATCGCTTGGATTTAAGAAAACGCTTGGATTTATCCATGGTTTATTCCTTATCTCTAAAATCCTATTTCTGAATTCTCATTTATGATTTGACGGAAATAGGAGTTGATTGGTTTATGGTTTATTTGAAATAGATTATTATATGGAATTTGAATTTTATGAATCTGTTCCCATTTCTTGAATAGAGGGTACATACGCGCGCTCTTTCAAATTATTTTTTTATCTCCACATGAAGCGTATGTTTGTAACAATAGGGACAGAATTTTCTCAATTCTAATCGACTAGGTGTATTGTGTCGATTCTTTTGGGTGATATATCTGGAAATTCCAGAGAACTTCTTATTAATATCGTTTCGGACACAACTCTTACATTCCAAAATCACTCTTATTCTAACATCTTTACCCTTGGCCATGAACCTCCTTTGAGTTTTGGATTCACTCAATTCTTTCATTTTGATCCGAAACGAAAAAAAAAAAAAAAGAAGTTGCGAATTTGAAATCCAATTATGAAAGATTTGGTTGCAATCAATAGAGAAAAATAAAAAATAAGTAATACAAAGATTTCTAACTATCAATTATTTAGAATCTCAGTTATAGTATATAGTAATATTTTTTTTTTATGATTTTGTTGCCCCGGATCCCCTTTCCGCTCCCCCTCTATGAATTCGAACCCAAGCACAAGTTTTGATGCGATTGAATACCCATTTTCTCTTTCTTTAATACTAAAATAAAAAAGAAAAAACTGACATCAAAGAAAAAAATAAAGAAAGGAAGAAAAAAGCGAGGGCTGAGTCACAGATAATTTATTCTATCTGGAATCTTCTTAAGCCCTTCCCATGTCAATAACTAAAATGAAAAAAAGGGGAATGTCAACGCATCCGGGAATAGACGATTGATCTCTATCAATAAACCTGCCAAAGACCCAAACCATAGAGTACTTAGCACAGGTGCCACAGAGAGATATGTTTTTATATCTCGCATTGAAAATACTCCTTTTTTTTATAATACGTATAGGATCAGATGCATATGTGGTTAAGGAGCAATTGTATTTGTAGGCGAAATTCCTAAGGAAAACTAAAAGGGATAGACAAAGAAAGACCCGGTAAATGAAATTGACCTTCCCTTACAAGACAAGAGAAAAAAGGACCTTTCCCTCTTTGTGGAACATTCCCAAGAAATCTTTTTTTTTTTATTATATCTTATTATAAATTATATTTGATCCATGAGATCAAAAATAATAAATAACAAGAGAGTTTGGATATCAATGAAGGAAATAATGATGTGGAAAACAAGACACGGATTCTCTACAATGACAGAGTAGCAGTAGGTCAATTAAAAGGGATGTAGCGCAGCTTGGTAGCGCGTTTGTTTTGGGTACAAAATGTCACGGGTTCAAATCCTGTCATCCCTACCTAATGCGTATCCTATGAACATTAATGAAGGATCAATAGCGATCAATCAAAATTGGACCTACCAAATCTTTGAGTTTATGAGACTATGATCCATGCAAAATCTATTGGGAGTACAATTAGAATCCTTTTCTTTAGGATCTTATCTATTGTGATAAGAAAGCGCTCTTAGTTCAGTTTCGGTAGAACGTGGGTCTCCAAAACCCAATGTCGTAGGTTCAAATCCTACAGGGCGTGATTCCACTCTTCTTAGGTCAAATGAAATTACAATGAAATTGCTTTATTTACTTGATAAACAATCTGAATTTGACCCCCTCCTTAGCTTTAATCCGCAGGAGGTCAATCAAAAAAAAAGAGAGGTTGCTTAATCAAAGGTCCAACTGATCCCCGCGTCTGTATTGTAAATATGCAGTTATGAATAATCCAGCCAAAGTAATAGGAATTAGACCTAACACGATTCCAAATAGTAAAACTTCAATCATTTCAACTTTGTTTGAAAGAGGAAATAAAGGGTAGGTAATATCT